AAATTAAATATCCATATAATTTTTTTTTACATGGTAAAAAAGTTAACAGAAATTCTCAAAAAGTGACAAAAAAAGGGCAAAAAATGCCAAATTTTGCGCATAAAATTTTTTTTTTTTTTTTTTTTACATCAGAATTTAATTAGAGTAATTCCGGACTCTCATTTTATATTGAACGATGCAAAAAAAGTTTTTTACTCTATATATATAATAGGATTAATAGATATCTATTAATATATAAATATTTAATTAATTAATATATATCTATTAATTAAGACTTCAAAAAAAACTTTGGGATTCAATTAAGGATATCCACGGTTAAATCTTTATATATAAAATTTTATCTAATTTATATCCAAAGATGAGTCTAATCTTTTAATTTTTAACAATGTATATAGATAGAGGTATTTATTAATTTATATAAATAATTTATATATTATTAAATTGATACCTCTCATACATGATTTAATATAAATATAAATTTATGTATATATATATATAAATTTATAATTATATATATATATGCAAATTTTAATTATCTACTTTATATATATAAATAAGAAAAAAATTTTTTTCATCACTTTAAAATACTAACTATTTATCTCATTAATATTTAAATATTTTTATTTTAAATACTAATTTTAATTATTAAATAAAAATTTAATAAAAACATAATTTTTTAAAAACTATAAAAAAATAAGTATAAATAATAAAAAAAAAAAAAAAAAAAAATTATAATTTGATTTGTATATAAAATTTATTAATAAAATTAATTATAATGAATTGCCTGATAAAAAGGATTACCTTGATAGGGTAAATTATGTAATTATTATTACATTCATTATATTTAATAGAATTAAACTATTTCTAAAAGTATCAAAAACTTTTGTGCATCATACACTAAAATATAAAAAGATAAGCTAATTAAGCTACTGGGTTCATACCCCAATTATAAAGGTTATAATCCTTTTCTTTTTAATTTTAAATAATTCCTCAAAAATTATATTTTTAAGAATTTTAATAATAGGAACTTTAATTTCTATTTCAGCTAATTCATGATTAAGAACTTGAATAGGATTAGAAATTAATTTATTATCTTTTATCCCCCTAATAAGAGATAATAAATTAATATCTTCTGAATCTTCACTGAAATATTTTTTAATTCAAGCATTAGCTTCTTCAGTATTATTATTTTCAATTATTTTATTTTTATTAAATTTAAATAAAATTAATTCAAATTATTTAATAGAAATAATAATTTTTTCATCTCTTCTTCTAAAAAGCGGTTCTGCTCCATTTCATTTTTGATTTCCAAATGTTATAGAAGGATTATCATGAATAAATGCATTAATTTTATTAACTTGACAAAAAATTGCTCCTTTAATATTAATTTCTTATATTATTTATAAGCCATTAATAATTATTAGAATTATTTTATCAAGAATAATTGGTGCTTTAGGAGGATTAAATCAAACTTCATTACGTAAATTAATAGCTTATTCATCTATTAATCATTTAAGTTGAATATTAAGAGCAATATATATAAGAAATATTTTATGAATAATTTATTTTTTATTTTATTCATTTTTAACATTTATAATAATTTTTTTATTTAATATATTTAAAATTTCTCATATAAATCAATTATTTTCATTATTTTTTTATTCAAAAGTTATGAAATTTTTTTTATTTTTTAATTTATTATCTTTAGGAGGATTACCTCCATTTTTAGGATTTTTTCCTAAATGAATAGTTATTCAAAGATTAACTATTAATAATCAATCATTTTTATTAATAATTATAATTTTAATAACATTAATTACATTATATTTTTATATTCGATTAACTTATAGAGCTTTTATATTAAACTATTATGAAAATAATTGAATAAATAATTCGATTTATAAATCAATAAATATAAAAATTTTTATAATATTTTCATTTATTTCTTCTTTTAGATTATTTTTAATTACTTCTTTATATTTTTTATTTTAAGGTTTTAAGTTAAATAAACTAATAGCCTTCAAAGCTATAAATATAAGAATAATCTTTTAAGCCTTAGTAAATATTTACTCCTTTAGAATTGCAGTCTAATGTCATTATTGACTATAAAGCTTTAATTTGATTAAAGAGATAATTTCTCATACATAAATTTACAATTTATTGCTTATAATTCAGCCATTTAATCTAATTTATCGCAACAATGATTATTTTCTACTAATCATAAAGATATTGGAACTTTATATTTCATTTTTGGAGCATGAGCAGGTATAATTGGTACTTCATTAAGTATTTTAATTCGAACCGAATTAGGACATCCTGGTTCACTAATTGGTGATGATCAAATTTATAACGTAATTGTTACAGCTCATGCATTTATTATAATTTTTTTTATAGTAATACCAATTATAATTGGAGGATTTGGAAATTGATTAGTTCCCTTAATATTAGGAGCTCCAGATATAGCCTTTCCACGAATAAATAATATAAGCTTTTGGCTACTACCTCCTTCCTTAATACTTTTGTTAACAAGCAGTATAGTGGAAAACGGAGCTGGAACAGGATGAACAGTTTACCCTCCTTTATCATCAGTAATTGCTCATGGAGGAGCTTCTGTTGATTTAGCAATTTTTTCTCTTCATTTAGCTGGAATTTCTTCAATTTTAGGAGCTGTAAATTTTATTACAACAGTTATTAATATACGATCAGTAAATTTTACATTAGATCGAATACCTTTATTTGTATGATCAGTAGTTATTACAGCTTTATTACTTTTATTATCTTTACCAGTATTAGCTGGAGCAATTACTATACTTTTAACAGATCGAAATTTAAATACATCTTTCTTTGATCCTGCTGGTGGAGGAGATCCAATTTTATATCAACATTTATTTTGATTTTTTGGTCATCCTGAAGTTTATATTTTAATTTTACCAGGATTTGGTATAATTTCTCATATTATTAGACAAGAATCAGGAAAAAAAGAAACTTTTGGTTCATTAGGAATAATTTATGCTATATTAGCAATTGGTTTATTAGGATTTATTGTTTGAGCACATCATATATTTACTGTAGGAATAGATGTTGATACTCGAGCATATTTTACATCTGCAACAATAATTATTGCTGTTCCTACAGGAATTAAGATTTTTAGTTGATTAGCAACTTTATATGGAACACAACTTAATTATTCTCCTGCAATTTTATGAGCATTAGGATTTGTATTTTTATTTACCGTAGGAGGATTAACAGGAGTTGTATTAGCTAATTCATCTATTGATATTATTTTACATGATACTTATTATGTAGTAGCCCATTTTCATTATGTATTATCAATAGGAGCTGTATTTGCTATTATAGCAGGGTTTGTTCATTGATATCCATTATTTACAGGTTTAACTTTAAATAATATAATATTAAAAACTCAATTTATTATTATATTTATTGGAGTAAATTTAACATTTTTTCCTCAACATTTTTTAGGTTTAGCAGGAATACCTCGTCGATATTCTGATTATCCTGATGCATATACGGCATGAAATGTAATTTCTACAATTGGTTCAACAATTTCATTATTAGGAATTTTATATTTTTTTTATATTATTTGAGAAAGTATAGTAATACAACGTCAAGTATTATATCCAATTCAATTAAATTCATCAATTGAATGATATCAAAATACTCCTCCAGCTGAACATAGTTATTCAGAATTACCTTTATTAACTAATTTCTAATATGGCAGATTAGTGCAATAGATTTAAACTCTATATATAAAGTTTTTACTTTTATTAGAAATTAATGTCAACATGAGCAAATTTAGGTTTACAAGATAGTTCTTCTCCTTTAATAGAACAATTAATTTTTTTTCATGATCATACTTTATTAATTTTAATTATAATTACAATCTTAGTAGGATATTTAATATTTATATTATTTTTTAATAAATATGTAAATCGATATTTATTACATGGACAAACAATTGAAATTATTTGAACTATTTTACCAGCAATTATTTTATTATTTATTGCTTTTCCTTCTTTACGATTACTTTATCTTTTAGATGAAATTAATGAACCATTAATTACTTTAAAAGCAATTGGACATCAATGATATTGAAGATATGAATATTCAGATTTTACAAATATTGAATTTGATTCTTTTATAATTCCTACAAATGAATTAATAAATAATAATTTTCGATTATTAGATGTTGATAATCGAATTATTCTCCCAATAAATTCACAAATCCGAATTTTAGTAACAGCAGCTGATGTAATTCATTCATGAACAATTCCATCTTTAGGTGTAAAAGTAGATGGAACACCAGGACGATTAAATCAAATTAATTTTTTAATTAATCGTCCTGGATTATTTTATGGACAATGTTCAGAAATTTGTGGAGCTAATCATAGATTTATACCAATTGTAATTGAAAGAATTCCAATAAATTATTTCATTAAATGAATTAATAATTATATAAATTAAATTATTCATTAGATGACTGAAAGCAAGTATTGGTCTCTTAAACCACTTTATAGTAAATTAGCACTTACTTCTAATGAAAAAAAATTAGTTAAAAAATAACATTAGTTTGTCAAACTAAAATTATCAATTTATTGATATTTTTTAATTCCACAAATAGCTCCTATTAATTGATTAAGTCTATTTATTATTTTTTCAATTACATTTATAATTTTTAATATAATAAATTATTATTGTTATAATCCTTTTATACCTAAATCATCAAATTTAATTAAAATAAAATTTAATTCTTTAAATTGAAAATGATAACAAATTTATTTTCTGTCTTTGATCCCTCTTCAAGTATTTTTAATTTATCATTAAATTGAATAAGAACATTTTTAGGAATTTTAATAATTCCTTCTATATATTGATTAATACCTTCTCGATATCAATTTTTTTGAAATAACATTTTATTAACATTACATAAAGAATTTAAAACATTATTAGGACCTATAGCAATTAATGGTTCTACATTTATTTTTATTTCTTTATTTTCTATAATTTTATTTAATAATTTTATAGGTTTATTTCCTTATATTTTTACAAGAACTAGTCATTTAGTATTAACATTAACATTAGCTCTTCCTTTATGATTATGTTTTATACTATTTGGATGAATTAATAATACTCAACATATATTTGCTCACTTAGTACCTCAAGGAACCCCTTCTATTTTAATACCTTTTATAGTATGTATTGAAACTATTAGTAATATTATTCGTCCTGGAACATTAGCAGTTCGATTAACAGCTAATATAATTGCTGGACATTTATTATTAACATTATTAGGAAATACTGGTCCTTCTTTATCAACAATTTTAGTAAGATTATTAATTATTACACAAATTGCTTTATTAATTTTAGAATCTGCTGTAGCTATAATTCAATCTTATGTATTTTCTGTTCTTAGAACATTATACTCTAGAGAAGTTAATTAATAAATGTCAACACACTCTAATCATCCTTTTCATTTAGTTGATTATAGACCATGACCTTTAACAGGTTCAATTGGTGCTATAACTATTGTAACTGGTATAGTAAAATGATTTCATCAATATGATACTTCATTATTCTTATTAGGTAATATTATTACCATTTTAACTGTTTATCAATGATGACGAGATATCTCACGAGAAGGAACTTATCAAGGACTACATACTAATATAGTTACTAATGGTCTACGATGAGGTATAATCTTATTTATTTTATCTGAAGTATTATTTTTTTTATCATTTTTTTGAGCTTTTTTTCATAGAAGTCTATCTCCTTCAATTGAATTAGGAACTTTATGACCCCCTATAGGAATTATAACATTTAATCCATTTCAAGTTCCATTATTAAATACAGTTATTTTATTAACTTCTGGAATTACTGTAACTTGAGCTCATCATAGTTTAATAGAAGGAAATCATTCACAAACTACTCAAAGATTATTTTTTACAGTACTTTTAGGTATTTATTTTACTATTTTACAAGCTTACGAATATATTGAAGCTCCATTTACAATTGCAGATTCAGTATTTGGATCTACATTTTTTGTAGCAACAGGATTTCATGGAATTCATGTATTAATTGGAACAACTTTTCTATTAATTTGCTTAATTCGACATTTAAATAATCACTTCTCAAAAAATCATCATTTTGGATTTGAAGCTGCTGCTTGATATTGACATTTTGTTGATATTGTATGATTATTTCTTTATATTTCAATTTATTGATGAGGTGGATAATAATTTATAATTATCTATATAGTATAAAAAGTATATTTGACTTCCAATCATATGGTCTATTATAAATAGTATAGATAATTTTTTCAACATTATTAATAAGAATAATTATTTTATTAATCTCAATATTAGTAATATTTTTAGCATCAATTTTATCAAAAAAAACATTAGTAGATCGAGAAAAATCTTCTCCATTCGAATGTGGATTTGATCCAAAATCTTCTTCACGTTTACCTTTTTCTTTACGATTTTTTTTAATTACAATTATTTTTTTAATTTTTGATGTAGAAATTGCTTTAATTCTTCCAATTATCTTAATTATTAAATTTTCTAATTTAATAATCTGAACAATAACTTCTATTATTTTTATTTTAATTTTATTATTAGGATTATATCATGAATGAAATCAAGGTATATTAAATTGATCAAATTAATAGGGTTGTAGTTAATAATAACATTTGATTTGCATTCAAAAAATATTGAATAATTCAATCTACCTTAAAATATGAAGCGATTTATTGCAATTAGTTTCGACCTAATTTTAGGTATTTAAATACCCTTATTTATATATATATATATTAATTGAAGCCAAAAAGAGGCATATCACTGTTAATGATAAAATTGAATAATAAATTCCAATTAAAGAAGTATGATGTTCAAGTAAAAGCTGCTAACTTTTTTCTTTTAATGGTTAAATTCCATTTATACTTCTTAATATATATATATATATATAATTTATATAGTTTAATAAAAACATTACATTTTCATTGTAAAATTAAAATAATAATTTTTATAAATTACTAATAAAAATTCATAACATTATTCAAAGATTAATAATCTCCCTAATATCTTCAATATTATACTCTAATTTATAAGCTATTTGAATAAAAAATTAATAATATATATAAAATAATAATTCAAAAAACAAAACTTAATAAATAAATTTTTAAATTATTATTTTGTATTATTTGATTTAATTGAGAATTTTTTTTTATATTATAATAAATTTTTTGCCCTCCAAAATATTCTAATCAACCCTGATCAAAAGATTTAATTACTTCATTACCAATAATTAGTAAATAATTAATAATACCATAAGTTGAAATATAAGGTATAAATCATATAGAACCTAAAAAATTACTTATATTATAATTATTTAAAGCTTTATTATAAAAAAATAATGAAATATTAGAAATTAAATAACCAAATAAACCTCCAATTAAACAAACAAATAAAGTTAATAATTTTAAATAAATAGGTAAAATAATTACAATAGGAGTAGAAAAAATTAATCAATTTAATATACTTCCTCCAAAAATTCTTAAAATTAATAATCCTAGTATTCTATTTAATATAATTCATCTTTCATCATTTAATATATTTAAACTAAAAAAATTTGAATCCCCAGTTATAGAATAATAAACTAAACGAAATGAATAACAAACAGTTAAACCAGTAGAAAAAAAGAAAAGAAAAAAAGAAAAAAAATTAATATAAGATAAAGAAACTATTTCTAAAATTAAATCTTTTGAATAAAATCCAGCTAAAAAAGGTATTCCACATAAAGCTAAATTAGCAACATTAAAACAAGAAGATGTTAATGGTATTATTAAACTTAATCTTCCTATAAAACGAATATCTTGATTATTATTTATATTATGAATAATTGCTCCAGCACATATAAATAGTAAAGCTTTAAATAATGCATGTGTTAATAAATGAAAAAAAGCTAATTTGTAATAACCTATAGATAAAATACTTATTATTAATCCTAATTGACTTAAAGTTGATAAAGCAATAATTTTTTTTAAATCAAATTCATAATTTGCACCCAAACCAGATATAAATATTGTTAATCTAGCTAATAATAATAATAAATTACCTATTCAAGAACTTCTTAAAACAATATTAAATCGAATTAATAAATAAACTCCAGCCGTTACTAAAGTTGAAGAATGAACTAAAGCTGAAACTGGAGTAGGAGCAGCTATAGCTGCTGGTAATCAAGAAGAAAATGGAATTTGAGCACTTTTAGTTATAGCCGCCAATATAATTAATATTCCAATTATTTTTATTTCAAATTCACTTTTCATAAATTCTAAATAAAAAATATAATTTCATCTTCCATAATTTAATATTCAAGCAATAGCTAATAATAAAGCAACATCTCCGATTCGATTTGATAAAGCAGTTAATATTCCAGCATTATAAGATTTTACATTTTGAAAATAAATTACTAAACAATAAGAAACTAAACCTAATCCATCTCATCCTAATAAAATACTAATTAAATTAGGTCTAATAATTAATAATATTATTGAACTAACAAATATTAAAATTAATATAATAAATCGATTAATTTTATAATCTATTTCTATATATTCTTTTCTATAAAAAATTACTAAAGAAGAAATTATTAAAACAAAAGATATAAAAATTAAACTTATTCAATCTAATAATAATGTTATTACAATAGATATTGAATTTAAAGAAATAACCTCTCATTCAATAAAAATTATATAATCATTTATAATAAAATAAATTCCAAAAAAAAAACTAATTAATCTAAAAATTAATAAAGTTATAAATCTAATTAAACAAATTGATAAATATTTCATGATTTAAAAAGAAAATTCTTATCATTGATACCACAAATCAATATTTTTTTTAAACTATTTAAATATAATCATAATATACATATATCACTTTTCAAAATTAATAAATTTAAAGGAAATCAATGCAAAAATAAAAGTAAATATTCACGAATAAATCCTCCTCTAAATGAATAAATACCTGAAAAAGTTTTACCATGTTGTCTATAAGAATATAAATATAAAGTATAAGCAGCACTAAAAAAAGATAAAAAAGATAAACTAATTATAGAAACTCAAGATCATCTAATAATTCTATTAATTAAAGAAATTTCACCTAATAAATTTAAAGTAGGAGGAGCTGCTATATTAGCAGATCTTAATAAAAATCATCATAATGTTATAGAAGGTATAAAATTTAATATTCCTTTATTAATTAATAATCTTCGTCTACCTAAACGTTCATAAGAAATATTAGCTAAACAAAATAAACCAGAAGAGCATAAACCATGAGCAATTATTAATGTATAAGAACCACAAATACCAGTATAAGTTAAAGTTATTAAACCAGCTAATACAATTCCTATATGAGCAACAGAAGAATAAGCAATTAAAGCTTTTAAATCAGTTTGACGTAAACAAATTAATCTAACTAAAAATCCACCAATTAATCTAATTCTAATTCAAATAAAATTAAATTTTAATCCTATTGATTGTAAAAATATAAAAACTCGTAATAAACCATACCCTCCTAATTTTAATATAATTCCAGCTAAAATTATTGACCCAGAAACAGGAGCTTCTACATGAGCCTTTGGTAATCATAAATGTACTAAAAATATTGGTATTTTAACTAAAAAGGCTAAAATTATAGAAAAATATAAAAATTCTAAATTAAAATTATAATTATTTAATAAATAAAAATTTATTGTTCCAGTTTTAAAATATAAATAAAAAATACCAATTAATATAGGTAAAGAAACTAACAAAGTATAAAATAATAAATAAATACCAGCTTGTAAACGTTCTGGTTGATATCCTCAACCTAAAATTAAAAATAAAGTAGGAATTAAACTTCTTTCAAAAAATATATAAAATATAAATAATCTTATTCTTCTAAAAGTTAAAACTAATATAATTAATAATAAAATAATATTTAATATAAATAAATTTAAATAATTTTTATACTTATAAATTGATTCACTTGCCAATATTATTAAAGAAACAATTCATAAACTTAATAAAATTAATCCATAAGAAATTAAGTCACACCCAAATAAATAAGAAATTGACATAAAATAATTTCTATATATATTTATTAAAATAAAAAAAAATCTTAAAAAAAATAAAAAATTTTGAACCATTCAATATAAATTATTAATAAAACATAAAGGAAATAAAAAAAAAATAAATAAAATTATTTTTAACATTGTAAAATATTAAATCTTTGAAAATAATCATTTCCATGTGTACGAATTATAGAAACTAATACAGAAAGTCCTAAAGCACCTTCACATACTCTAAATACTAAAAATATTATTCTAAAAAAATTTTCATAAGAAATTATATTTAAATAAATAAATAATAATAAAAATAATCTTAAAACAATATATTCTAATCTTAATAATATTGATAATAAATGTTTTCGATTAGAAACAAAAGTAAATATTCCTATAATAAATAAAATTCTTGGTATAATTCAAATTATAATTATCAACATTAGTTTTAATAGTTTAATAAAAACATTGGTCTTGTAAATCAAAAATAAGACAAAGTCTTTTAAAACTTCAAGAAAAAAGAAATTCTTTATCATTAATCTCCAAAATTAATATTTTAATTAAACTATTTCTTGAAATTATTCAATGAATTTTATTTACCATTATATTAATTATTAATTTTATTTTTACAAATATAAAACACCCTTTAGCTATAGGATTAACATTGCTAATTCAAACAACATTAATTTGTCTTATATCTGGATTAATAACTAAAACATTTTGATTTTCTTATATATTATTTCTAGTATTTTTAGGAGGAATACTTGTACTATTTATTTATATTACTTCATTAGCATCAAATGAAATATTTTCATTTTCAATTAAATTAATAATTACATCAATAATAATATTTTTATTAATAATTATAATTTTAATTATTATAGAAATTAATTTATGTGTAAAATATCAAAATTTAGAAATTAAATCAATTTTTAATTTAAATTCTTATATTATAGAAAATTCATTATCTATTAATAAATTATATAATTATCCAACTAATATATTAACAATTTTATTAATAAATTATTTATTAATTACTTTAATTGCTGTAGTAAAAATTACTAAATTATTTAAAGGCCCATTACGACCTATATTTTAATTAATGAATAAACCTTTACGAATTAAACACCCAATTTTCCAAATTATTAATAGATCACTTATTGATTTACCAGCACCTATTAATATTTCTTCTTGATGAAATTTTGGTTCATTATTATTTTTATGTTTAATAATCCAAATTTTAACAGGATTATTTTTAGCTATACATTATACAGCAGATATTAATTTAGCATTTAATAGAGTTAATCATATTTGTCGAGATGTAAATTATGGATGATTATTACGAACTCTACATGCTAACGGAGCATCTTTTTTCTTTATTTGTATTTATTTACATGTAGGACGAGGAATTTATTATAGTTCTTATTTATTTACTCCTACTTGAATAGTAGGAGTAATTATTTTATTTTTAGTAATAGGAACAGCCTTTATAGGATATGTTTTACCATGAGGACAAATATCATTTTGAGGAGCTACTGTAATTACTAATTTATTATCAGCAATTCCTTACATTGGAATTGATTTGGTACAATGAGTATGAGGGGGTTTTGCTGTAGATAATGCTACATTAACTCGATTTTTTACTTTTCATTTTATTCTTCCATTTATTGTATTAGCAGCTACAATAATTCATATTTTATTTTTACACGAAACAGGATCAAATAATCCTATAGGCTTAAATTCAAATATTAATAAAATTCCTTTTCATCCTTATTTTACTTATAAAGACATTGTAGGATTTATTATTATAATAATAATTTTAATTTTATTAGTTTTAATTAATCCTTATTTATTAGGAGATCCAGATAATTTTATTCCAGCTAATCCATTAGTTACCCCAATTCATATTCAACCTGAATGATATTTTTTATTTGCTTATGCAATTTTACGATCAATTCCTAATAAATTAGGAGGAGTAATTGCATTAGTTATTTCAATTGCAATTTTAATAATTTTACCATTTTATCATTTAAGTAAATTTCGAGGAATTCAATTTTATCCTATTAATCAAATTATATTTTGAATAATAACAGTAACAGTAATTTTATTAACTTGAATTGGAGCACGACCTGTAGAATCTCCTTATGTATTAATTGGACAAATTTTAACTATTATTTATTTTTCTTATTTTATATTAAATCCATTAATTATTAAATGATGAGATAAATTATTAAATTAAAAAGTTAATGAGCTTGAAATAAGCATATGTTTTGAAAACATAAGATAGAAATAAATTTTCTATTAACTTTACTAAAATAAATTAACTAAATTAAATATATTAAAAGAATTTTAAACCCAACAAAAAATAATAAAAAATTTAAAGAAAAAGGTAAAAAACTTTTTCAAGCTAAATATATTAATTTATCATAACGAAATCGTGGTAAAGTCCCACGAACTCAAATAAATATAAAAGAAATAAAAGTTAATTTTAAATAAAATATTAAAGAATAAATATCACTTCCTAAAAATAAAATGCAAAAAAATAAACTCATAAATAAAATTCTAGCATATTCAGCTAAAAAAATTAAAGCAAATCCTCCTCTTCTATACTCAACATTAAATCCAGAAACTAATTCAGATTCCCCTTCAGCAAAATCAAAAGGAGTACGATTAGTTTCAGCTAAAGAAATAGTAAATCAAACTAATCTTATAGGAAATAAAATAATTATAAATCAAATAAATATTTGATATTTATAAAATATTAATATATTATATCTACCAATTAAAAATACAAAACTTAATAAAATTAAAGCTATTCTAACTTCATATGAAATAGTTTGTGCTACAGCTCGTAAACCTCCTAATAAAGCATAATTTGAATTAGAAGATCAACCAGCAATTATTACAGTGTAAACTCCTAAACTTGTACAACATAAAAAAAATAATATTCCTAAATTAAAAGAAAATAATTTAATAAATATAGGTATACATAATCATACTAATAAAGATAAAAATAAAGAAAAAATAGGAGAAAAATAATAAGAAATATAATTAGATATTATAGGATAAATTTGCTCCTTAGTAAATAATTTAATTGCATCACAAAAAGGTTGAGGAATTCCAACAATTCCTACTTTATTAGGTCCTTTACGAATTTGAATATAACCTAAAACTTTTCGCTCTAAAAGAGTTAAAAAAGCAACTCTAATTAAAACAAAAATAATTAATAATAAACTTCTAATAATAAATAATAAATTTTCTATATAAAACAAGTACTATTTGTAAAAATTTACATAAATAAATTCTAAATTTATTGCACTAATCTGCCAAAATAGTTTATTATATATTAATTATATTCAATTTATAAATAATAATTTATCAAATATTAGGTCCTTTCGTACTAAAATATTTTAATAATTTAAAGATAGAAACCAACCTGGCTTACACCGGTTTGAACTCAGATCATGTAAGAATTTAAAAGTCGAACAGACTTAAAATTTAAGCGGCTACACCTAAAATTATATCTTAATCCAACATCGAGGTCGCAATCTTTTTTATCGATATGAACTCTCCAAAAAAATTACGCTGTTATCCCTAAAGTAACTTATTTTTTTAATCGTTAATAACGGATCATTTATTCATAAATTAATGTAAAATATAAATTAAAAGTTTATTAAATTTTAATATCACCCCAATAAAATATTATTAATTATAATAATAAAATATTTCTAAAAAATTATAATAATTTAAATATAAAGATTTATAGGGTCTTCTCGTCTTTTAAATAAATTTTAGCTTTTTAACTAAAAAATAAAATTCAAATAAAAATTTTTATGAAACAGTTAATATTTCGTCCAACCATTCATTCTAGCCTTCAATTAAAAGACTAATTATTATGCTACCTTTGCACAGTCAAAATACTGCGGCCATTTAAATTTAATTCAGTGGGCAGGTTAGACTTTAAATATAATTCATAAAGACATGTTTTTGTTAAACAGGCGAATATTATTTTTGCCGAGTTCTTTATAAAAACTTATCAATTATATTTATTTATACAATATAAATATACTAATTTTATCATTATTATTTTATTTTTAATATTAAAATAAATATTTTAATAAAAATTTTAAAATATAAATAAATAATATAATAAAAAAAATAAATTATAACATTTTTATTAACAATAACTATTTCTAAGTTTATATTTATCAATTTATTTAATAATTTATAAAAATTTATTTTATAGCTTATCCCATAAAATATTAAAATTAAATAATTATTTAATTAATATATTAAATTAAATAATATAAAATTTATAAATTAAATTTATTTCTTAAAAAACTAGATACCTTTAAAAACGAATAACATTTCATTTCTAATATATTATTTAAAATAATTTTATTACAATAAATTTTATAATATATTAACTCTTTTAAAATCGAGAAAATTAACTTATATAATTTTAATTTAATAAACCCTGATACACAAGGTACAATAAATTAAATTTTCTTTTAAAATAAAAATTTTTCAAATTATTTCAATTTTATTTAACAATACTATTAAACTATAATTAATATTATTTTTTCTTTTTAAATACTAAAACTATAAAATTTATAAATATTTTTAATAATTTATATAAATAAAAAAAAACAATTAATAAATAATTATTAATCAATTTATATTGATTTGCACAAAAATCTTTTCAATGTAAATGAAATACTTTACTTAATAAGCTTTAAATTGCATTCTAGATACACTTTCCAGTACATCTACTATGTTACGACTTATCTTACCTTAATAATAAGAGCGACGGGCGATGTGTACATATTTTAGAGCTAAAATCAAATTATTAATCTATATAATTTTACTATCAAATCCACCTTCAATAAATATTTCAAATTTATATTCATATAAATAATTTCATTGTAACCCATTTTTACTTAAATATAAGCTACACCTTGATCTGATATATTTTCTTTTTTAAAATTATGAAAATTAAAAATTCTTATAAAATATTCTAATAACGACGGTATATAAACTGATAACAAATTTAAGTAAGGTCCATCGTGGATTATCGATTATAAAACAGGTTCCTCTGAATAGACTAAAATACCGCCAAATTTTTTAAGTTTCAAGATCATAACTATTACTACCTTAGTTTATATAATTACATTTTAAATAATAGGGTATCTAATCCTAGTTTATACTTAAAATTTTCAAGTTTCAATTAAAAATTTTTAAAATATGATTATAAATTTAAAAATTTCACTTAATAAATTTATTTTTATTTTATAAATATAATTTAACTTTAAACTAAAAAAAATTATTTGTATTATTCGTATAACCGCGACTGCTGGCACAAATTTTGACAATACTTTTTAATATTTCTATTTCTAAATTTCTTTAATTAATAATATTAATTATTGCGAATAATATTTTTAATTTATTTATTATTAAAATAAATAAATAATTATACAAAAATTTACATATAAATAAAATTAATAACAATTTTTAAAACCAAAATAAAACTTTATACTTAATTTAAAAATAAATAATTTATTAATTATTATTATTTAGTTTATTAATTAATAAATAAATTAAATTATTAAATAATTTAAATTATAATTTAATTTAAATAATTATAAAATTCAAAATTTTACACCTTAATATACTTTTTATCTTTTTAAAAAAAAAAATTTTTTATAATTAATTATCCATCTAAATTATTTTAATTTTTATGTAACGCTCAATTAACTTTCCATTCAACAAAATTTTATGCGCAAAATTTGGCATTTTTTTAAAAATTTAATTAAAGAATTAATAATATAAATAAATAAAATTAGTAAACAATTTTTT